GCCACTCAACCAAAGAAAGATAATGGAGAGTTGACCGAAATGAGCACTAAAGACTTTTCGGGAGATCTCCTCCAAATCACCAGTATGACTATCGAAATCGTGAGCATCAGCATGTAGGTTCCAGATCCAAGTGGTAGTATCGGGGCCCTTAGCTATTGTTCTTGAGAAATGCCCGGGTCTGGCCCATTCCTCAAAAGATGTTTTTACAGGATCCCTATCCACAACAATTTTAACTTCTGGTTCCGGCGAACGAATAATCATTAAGTCCTCCTCTTTCCGGACAAGACATACAAAGAGACCCGCCAACTGTCTTTTTATTGAATCTTTGAAAGATAGATATTGTGATTAGTCCTTTTCTTTACTATCTACCGTCCTTCTATTTTTTTTTTTTAGTTATTCACTGGAACAATTATATATTGAAGTCAATCCGAGGCAAGTGTTCGGATCTATTATGACATAAGGATTAGGTGCCTAACGGACATTGGTTATTCTGGAAAATTATTTCCCGCCGTAACAAAAAAATCTTTTTTTTACGTTTTAATTTAAGAAGCTAGTGTATTTTTTTTTCTGAGGGTATAAGCCCCTATCTACATCTACTTTCCTTGAGTGAGCATAATATAGATTTTTTTATTCGATTCAAAATTTCAAGATAACTCATTAGAATTATTAATAAGACCGTCCTGATATATTAGGTAGGAATATTAAAATTGCCACCTTTTATGTGCTTTATTACTTCTGTTCCAGAGCCTATCCCTATTGTTTATCCTTATGAAATATGATATAAAATCGAAGGTAGAAGAAAGGGATATAATGAAATTCTTGATTTGATCTTCTTACCTAAATTATTTGATTAATGGATCAACAACCAAACCACCCATTTTATGAAAATGGAGAGTGGTCTTATTCAAAGCGCTTCGTAATCTTCAACCAGTTCTGTGCTTCAATATAATTTCCCGGAGTAAGTGCTATAGCTTGTTTCCAATACTCAGCAGCTTGATCAAACCAAGCTTCTGCAATTTCCGAATCGCCCTGTAGAATGGCCTGTTCTCCTCGGTCGGAATAGGCAGTTCCTTCCCCTAGAACCGTACTTGAGAGTTTCCTACCTCATACGGCTCAGAAATTGCTATCTTAATTTCCCTTATCTTAACTTAATTCGATTTCTCAAAAATAAATCCAATGTCTTCTTGGGTTAAGCAGAAGAAGTGAATTACCTAAGTTTCAAACCCTAATTTTGATCAATAATCAGTTTGATCTTTTCTCCCACCTTCAGAAGAATGGAGCATAGATAGACCTATATGCTTCGTTCGAATTTTCTGAAAGGTAACTATCTCGGTTTCGTTTCTTTCATATATGAAATTTCTATAGAATCCTCGAAAAAGACTTTTTCCCATAAGAAAGAAAAAAGAACTTACTATCTTTGGGATCTGATACTACACCGCTGCTTAATCCCTTAGTGGATCAGCTTTATTACATAAGCGGATTCCTAAATTTTGTCCCATATCGTGGTATAATGAAGCAGTTTTTTTAGTTGTATCGACCCAGTCGCTCACTAATTGATCTTTACGGCGTTTTCTCTATCAATTTCAGCTTTATCCATAGAATAGTAGTATAGGCTCTACTTTCTTCCTATTTTGATTCTCGTGAAGTGTCCTTCCTTCCTACAGCTGATAGGGTAAAATCGTTATTTTGACGATCCCTATGTAGAAAGCCCTTTTTTCCAGTATTTACTAAAAAATTTCCTCCATTCTTTTTTTTTTTTCTTCTTTCTATAGTGGAGATAGTCGCACGTAATGACAGATCACGGCCATATTATTAAAAGCTTGCGGTAAGAAAGGGTTTCGTTCTAGCGCCCGGAAATAATATTCCAAAGCCTTTGTATGCTCTCCATTGCTTGTGTGTATAAGGCCTATGTTATATAGTATATAACTTCGATCATAGGGGTCAATTTCTAGTCGCGTAGCTTCATAATAATTCTGCAAAGCTTCCGCATAATTTCCTTCGGATTGAGCCAACATCCGTTACGGTCGTTCATTCTATTCAAAAAATCTCCGTTCCAAAACCGTACATGAGGTTTTCATCTCATACGGCTTCTCCCTTCTGTACATAGTACTAAGCGAAAAATCGATAGACTAAAAATAGAATTAGTCCCATCTCATTATGGACCGAAGAGGGCTGGTATTTTTCCAAGAAATCTCTAGCCAACCTTCCCCCAAGAGGTTTTTCTTAACACCAATGAATTCTATTAATGCTAGAGGAAAACGATAGCTCCAAGAATTTCTTTGTTCTCAACGCCTCCTATTTAGAGGAATTAGCCACTTCAACGCCCTTTGATGGTTATAAGGGTATCCAAAGTACAAACCTGATGGTTGTTTGTTATCCCAACCATTCTTCCCAACCCTGATACCAATCAGGAAAGGGCTAATTTCTAACAAAGTTTTTCTCTTGTTGATTCCTATTTCGAGGTGTAGTGCTTTTCTCCCCTATGCTGCCTATTGGTACTACCTATTGGTACTAGTAGAGTCGGATTGGCCTGTAATACAGAACCTATCCTGTAGGTGTAACCTTTCGCTCAATACTCAAATCTACAATTGAAGCATCTGAGGCCACATCAATCGAGGATACACGACAGAAGGAATTGTTAGTTCACCTCACCTTCCCCAAGCGCGGGTTTGTTTCCTTTACTAATTTTGTTCTCTCTATGCGAACCCTCTCTCTTTCTCGTAAGAATGAGATGTAGGTAGGGCTAAAAAAAAGAGTCAAATCGCACCATCTCTATAATAAGTAAATGCCCTTTTTTCCCCGGAGGTTGTCGGAATTATTTGCAATAAAATATTGGCTACAATCGAGGAGGTCTTATCAATGAAATTTCCATTTATACGGGATCTAGCCATAATTCCCAACCCATTCTATATAGAATTCTTTTCATTCTATCACAAAATAACATAAAAACAAAACATTCGATTCTTATAAATCGATCCATATGCTCTAAATGGATAAGAGAGGTATGGATTTTCCGCTCAGCTCAAATTGTCTCCTTTTCCTTCTGTTTGGATAAGAGGAGATACGAAATATTTGACTAAGACTGGATTTCATTCTACTTTCCTATTTCTCAACAAGAACTTATCTCATCAGCTATTTCGCGTTTTCAAAGTAATTAATTGCCCCATACCTTTTTTTATATTTAGATTGTATGGCGTAACGTACCTTATGCAAATAGAATTCTAGGGTTCCTTTATTTTCTTATGGAATAAGAAGAATTCTTCCATTCTCTTTTTATTTTGCTTTTCCCCAAAGAAAAACTTTTCGAGGGAGCAGAATTCCTAGTAAAAAAAAAAAAAAATACAGGATCCTTCCACTTAGATGAAAAGGAATTTTTCCAATAGAGCCATGGAATCCCCGAGCCGTTGTGGCTGTACCTGTCCTGTACTGTAGGAATACGAAAACTCGCTATTCACTCAGTTTATTTTTCATAATAAGATTATGGAGGAGAGATGGCCGAGCGGTTCAAGGCGTAGCATTGGAACTGCTATGTAGACTTTTGTTTACCGAGGGTTCGAATCCCTCTCTTTCCGTTTCTCTTAATTCATCAATGTTAGCGATCACAGTGTAGCAAATTAAATAACAATTAATTCTAACAATAATATAATATTTTTATTTAATCAAAATTCTCTATAGTAAATTACTGTGGTATGTAAAATACACATCGAGGAAATAACAAAAAAGAAAAAAGGATCCTAGGGTTAATCTATTTCTGCTAGGTGAACGGGAAAATACGAATTAAGAGTTTTAGGTCGATTTAGTTCGGGGAAAGGGGAAGGGAAAAAAATTCTATGAACCTTTCCTTTTTTCGTTAAGTTCAAGTCTGGCGAGAATAATATTCTACAACTAACAACTCATTTATTTTGAGACCGACCCACTTCCTATCTAGAATTTTTTTTACTAGTCCTTTATATTGCAATGTGTCAACCGTCAAATGCTTTGGCAATTTGCCCGGATCGGATGAAGCAATAGAATTTTGAACCAGACGTTTTGATCGTTGGTTATCTTTCGTAGTAATAATATCTCGGGGTTTGCAACGAAAACTTGGTATATCAACTATACGACCATTAACTAAAATATGTCTATGGTTAACTAATTGCCGGGCCCCTGGAATGGTTGAAGCCATACCCAATCGAAAAAGGATATTATCCAAACGCATTTCAAGTAATTGTAGTAAAACCTGACCTGTGGATCTTTTTGCTTTTCCAGCGATATGTACATATCTAAGTAATTGTCGTTCTGTCAGACCATAATGAAAACGCAATTTCTGTTTTTCTTGAAGACGAATACGATATTGCTCTTTTTTCCCAGAATGGAATTTCTTTTTCTGATTACTTCCGGATTTAGGCGTTTTTCTAGTGAGTCCTGGTAAAGCTCCCAGACGGCGTATTTTTTTTAAACGAGGCCCTCGATAACGGGACATGAAGACTCCTTTTTGATTTTATTGAAATTTCATTTTACACAATCAATTTCATTCTATTTACATTACAGAATATATCGAAATTAAAACTGAATTAAACTAAAGGATAAACAGAGTAAAATCTACTAAAGTACCACAAAAAATGGAATTTCATTAACATCTGGATTTTTTGTATATATATTATTTATTTTTATGCTTTTTATCTAGCAAAATTGTAAGGTAGAACGACATAATAGACCCGGGATTCCCCATTTAATTCCGAGAAAATAAAAAGAGAAATTCTTGTTCATGGAACATCGATAGAGAAAAAAGCCGACTATCGGATTTGAACCGATGACCCTCGCATTACAAATGCGATGCTCTAACCTCTGAGCTAAGTGGGCTTACATAACAGAAATAGTGTAACAAATAGAAATATATATAGGGAATCCGCAAAATGTCAGATCTTAATTATTAATCTTAGTTATTACCTAGTTCGAAATTGGAAGTTCCACTTAGAAAAAAAAAATACTAGAATTTGAGAAAGATAAAGTTAGCTTGATATGCTTAACTAAATGATATTATTAAATAGGATATGATATTATTAAATAGGATTATAGAATTTTTTGAACTTTCTTTTTATTTCTCTAATTCGCAAATGGATTTTTCTAATGGAATCTATTCCAAATTCTATATTGAATTGAATTTCAGATATTTTCCATTTGATATGGCTCGGACGAATAATCTAATACATAGAAAAGAAGAATATATATGAAGAATTAATAAAGAGAAAATGCGAATCTCTTGGCATTTTCATTCGATCATTATATACATTTTTGAGATATTTTTTTTTTTTTTATTTGTTAATAATTTAAGGATAAATAGTTCACTAAGGAGAAGATGGAATCATAGCAAATGAAATTTAGAATTCAGATTAGAAAAAAAAAAGAATGAATATCAAACGTTATAGTATTATTTTGAATACTCTAAAAAAAGAAGAAGGGAGGCGGGATAGAGAAAAAGTTTTGGATATATTCATTCTGATTGAATTGCAAATATATCAACGATAGAATCCATTCAATTCTGAATTGCAATAAGCGAGCGGGGTCTCTCAAATAGAGATGAGCTGCTAAACTACGTCGAATAATGAATTCAATGATTCAAAAAAAACTAAGAGATGTATGAAATTATACAAGGAATCCTTGTTTCAAAGAAAAGAAAAATGGGGATATGGCGAAATCGGTAGACGCTACGGACTTGATTGTATTGAGCCTTGGTATGGAAACCTGCTAAGTGGTAACTTCCAAATTCAGAGAAACCCTGGAATGAAAAATGGGCAATCCTGAGCCAAATCCCTTTTTTGAAAAAAAAAACAAGTGGTTCTTAAACTAGAACCCAAAGGAAAAGGATAGGTGCAGAGACTCAATGGAAGCTGTTCTAACGAATCGAAGTAATTACGTTGTGTTGGTAGTGGAACCTCTTCGAAATTAGAGAAAGAAGGGCTTTATACATCTAATACACACGCATAAATACTGATATAGCAAACGATTAATCACAGAACCCATATCATAATATAGGTTCTTTATTTTTTTTTTTGAATGAAATTAGGAATGATTATGAAATAGAAAATTCAGAATTTTTTGAGAATTATTGTGAATCCATTCCAATCGAATATTGAATAATCAAATCCTTCAATTCATTGTTTTGTTTTCGAGATCTTAAAAAAAAGTGGATTAATCGGACGAGGATAAAGAGAGAGTCCCATTCTACATGTCAATACTGACAACAATGAAATTTCTAGTAAAAGGAAAATCCGTCGACTTTATAAGTCGTGAGGGTTCAAGTCCCTCTATCCCCAAACCCTCCTTTATTACCTAACCACAGTAGTTATCCTTTTTTTCTTTTACTTTTTTCAATGGGTTTAAGATTCATTAGCTTTCTCATTCTACTCTTTCACAAAGGAGTGCGACGAGAACTCAATGAATCTTATGCTATTCATTAAATAGATCATTTCTTTTTTATTAGAGTAGAGTAGAGTATCGGCAAGGAATCTCGATTATTAATTCGATTTTTAAGTATTATTAAGTAAGCCATCCACAATGCATAAGACTATCCCTCCCCATTTCCAAATTTTGAATACTTTATTGATTTTTTAGTCCCTTTAATTGACATAGATGCAAATACTCTACTAAGATGATGCACAAGAAAGGGTCAGGATAGCTCAGTTGGTAGAGCAGAGGACTGAAAATCCTCGTGTCACCAGTTCAAATCTGGTTCCTGGCACAGAAAATAAAAGAATCTACCGAATAGATATAGATATTGATACAAATATCTTGAGATGGATTGGGGTACATATTCATTAATAATCTAGATAGTATAGAGTAAGTAGATAAAAATCTAGATAGTATAGAGTAAGTAGATAAATCTCTAAACACTTCTTTTTCTTTTTAGAAAAGGGTGAAAATCTTTGGTTCCTTTCTTTATGGTATAGAAAGAGGTTAAATTAGGTGCCCTTTTCTTCATTTTTGCATTTCTTATTAATTTTGTATGCCGCTATTCCGAAGAATATTTCTTTATTCTTGCTTATCCTACTTTCCTAGTTGTTCTAAGTAATACGCGCGGTACAAAGTTCGTGGTAGGAACTTCTTTGAGTCATTGTATTTTTCTGTTCATACGAAGGAAACAAATATGTGATTTTCAAAATTGGAAAATAGAAATGAAGCCCTTTTTGTTCAGTTTATCTGGACCTTTTTGTATAATAGGAATTAATATAATAAGTATTTCGGTTCGTCTAGGAACAGAACGTAAAAATATTCCTTGATTTGAATAAAATCTGGAGTTGTGTTGGATAAGTGAACATGAATTTATTATCATTCAATGAGCATCTTGTATTTCATAGAAATTGGGGGTTATATAGTCCTTACGTAAGGGCCAGCCTATCCAACTTTCAGGCATTAAGATACGTTTAAGACGCGGATGATTATCATAAAAAATTCCCACCATATCATAAGATTCGCGTTCTTGAAAATCAGCACTTCTCCAAACCCAAAAGACAGACGGGATTCTAGGATTCTCCTTTTGGGCAAAGACTTTTATGCATACTTCTTCTGGGTTATCTATACCATACTGTATTCTCGTAAGATGATACACGCTAGCTAAAGATCCACCAGGTGCTACGTCATAAGCACATTGGGAACGTAAATAATTGTAACCGTATACATATAAAATGACAGCAATGGAATCCCAATCCCCCGCTTTTATTTGTAAAGTTTCTATTCCTCGGTGATCGAAGCCCAAAGATCTATGAACCACGTCATGTTTGACTAGCCAATTAGATAACCAACCCTGCTGCATTGTCTTGATCTCTCCCCCTTTGTATAAATATTTCACATTTCAAATGCAAGTTTGAACGATTGCACTGCTCTTTCTTTTTCGGCACAAAAGAACCCCTCCTAATTCACTAATTTGTAGGAAGATACCGGACTTTTGGATTTGAAAAAAGTTTCAGAAGATATATCTAAAGTAGATGGTGATTGATAGAGCAATTCTTGTTCGTAAGTTCCAGTGTGAATACTGCGCCGAACATAAAGCTTGTGACGAGTAGTAAAAGATCGATTTTTCTTTTGACTTTGACATAGAGTTCGATCCTCAACTATTTCTCGCGCTATCTTCTTACGAAGTTTTGTTAGAGCATCTATAACAGCCTCTGGTTTAGGCGGGCAACCAGGCAGGTAGACGTCCACGGGAATTAACTTATCAACTCCTCGAACAGTACTATAGGAATCCGTACTGAACATTCCCCCTGTAATAGTACAGGCTCCCATAGCAATGACGTATTTCGGTTCAGGCATTTGCTCATATAATCGCACTAAAGATGGAGCCATTTTCATTGTTACCGTACCAGCTGTTAAAATTAGGTCTGCTTGCCTCGGACTTGATCTTGGTACCAATCCATAACGATCAAAGTCGAATCGTGAGCCTATTAATGAAGCAAATTCAATGAAACAACAACTGGTACCATATAGAAGGGGCCATAAACTGGAGAGTCGTGACCAATTCGAAAGATCGTTTGGTGTAGTTGAAATAACGGAATTGGAACTTGTTTGGTCGAGTAACGGAAACTCAATCAAACTCATAATTGTCTCAATGGAATCTTTTCCTTCTTTTTTTTTGTCTGAATATTCAGTTAAGACCATTCCAAGGCTCCTTTTCGCCATGCATAAACTAAACCAACAACTAGGATAAGCACAAAAATGAAAGCTTCGATAAAAACAGATAAACCCAATACGTCGAAACTCATTGCCCAAGGGTAAAGAAAGACCGTTTCCACATCAAAAACAACAAAAACTAGCGCAAACATGTAATAGCGTATTCGGAATTGTAACCAAGCCCCCCCCATGGGTTCTATACCCGATTCATAACTAGAAAGCTTCTCTGGCCCTTTACTAACCGGAGCTAAAAGTCCTGAAATCCAAAATACCAAAATAGGAATAAGACTTGCTATTATTAGAAATGTCCAAAAAATATCATATTCGTGAAGCAGAAACATAAATGTACTCCCATTAATGTGGAATAGGCAGAAATGAATTAGTCAATTCAAGTTGACATTGTCAATTTATCCAGAACTTATCTCTTTTCCTCAGTGAAACAAGAATCCGTTTTGCTCAAACCAAAGGCAAAGAGCGCTTACTTTAGCCTTTGTTTCTTTTGTGATATGTCTCCCTTAAGGATTCATCCAATGGAATCCCCACTCCCTTTCTTTTTGATTTCCCTTATATTTAGATATGATATAGACCTAATTCTTATACAAAGAAAATTCTTTCGCTTCACTTTGTCTCGCTTTCTCTAGAATCTCTAGAAAAAAGAATTGCTCTACCCTTTATTTAATGATAGTCAGAGACTATTAAATAAAAAAGAAAATACTTACTCCTAATTAGATTAGAACCTAATTAAAATAGGATGACGAATGTATGCATCCTAATGAGGAGTAATACTAAAAAAAAAAAGAACTCTATTTCAGAATTATGAAACAGAATATCCAGTTTTATTATTTACTCTTTGTTTCTTTCGATTTTTTCTATTTTATTTAAAGTGGATCGATTTAGATAATGTATATATAGTAATATACTTCAAACAAAATACAAATTCGCAAAATGGAGAAAATCGTTGCAATCATTATAGGAAAGTATAGGTACTTAGAGCATATCCTAATAGGTACTTAGAGCATATCCTAATAGGTACTTAGAGCATATCCTATTTGAAGGAGGATGGAATTCAAATCAGGTAAGGGATCCTTCCTTCTATTGATTTGATCAAAATTCTTTTTTCTTTTCCTGTCTCTATGATTTTCGATGAATGAGCCTATGGTAATGCTTTTATCTCTATTCTATGGCGCAATCGACCGTCGAGTCTATAAACGAGTACTAATAAGGAAATAAGGAAAAGAAAACTATACTAAAGGAAACATAAGATATCCATCCTAAAATGGAAAAAAAGACGTATATATTAGGGCTATACGGATTCGAACCGTAGACCTTCTCGGTAAAACAGATCAAACGGATTATTATCGAAATGATTCGAACTGTTTCAAAGACCCAACATGCATTTTTCTGCATTGGGCTCTTTCATCAACTGATGTAAAGATCAGTTAATCCGCCATAGTTTTTCTTTATGGAAAGATAATAAGATGGCTCCCTGTGCTCTGATTGATTATTTGTCTTATGATCTATCTAGGAGCAATACCAAAGTGTTTCAAAGGAGGATTACCTTGACTTAGGTCTGCCTCCGGCCTAAATGAAATCAACCTAAATGAAATGGAGTCTCCATCGTTCCGCTGCAAAAGTTTACTATGAGACTTCATACACCTTAAAGTTCATAGAACGAAAAGAAGTTTTTTGGAGGCCCTTATCCTCATTACGCCTAGCATTGAGTGGGCTGAATATTTACCTTATCAACTAGCAAATCCATAGGGGTTCTATTTGATTAAGCACCTGAATTGAATTGGCACCTGAATCGAACTGAACCAACTCTTTATCAGGCTACTGTTCTCCTATTCTTTTGAATCCATGAAGTAAGACATTGATTTTGCAATAAGGTCAATTATGTTCATTACATAATAAGTTCCCTTGAAAAGCATTGGCGCACGTGTAAACGAGTTGCTCTACCGAACTGAGCTATAGCCCTTGTCAGAGATATCTTAACATATAGAGAATTTCTTGTCAAGATGAATATTCTCTAATGTAAGACCCTTTGATCCGTTTACTATATAACATAAACATACCAATAACGGAGCGGTATTGCTTATAAAAAGGATTCGATCTATAATCGATCGAAGTAATGGGGCTTCTTTTGTGGTGATAAATTGCCTACTTAACTCAGTGGTTAGAGTATTGCTTTCATACGGCGGGAGTCATTGGTTCAAATCCAATAGTAGGTAGGTAGGTAGAAAAATTACTAGATAGCATTGGACTTACTTCGCTTCGCTATCTAATAACTTTTTCTACCCTTCTTTCCTTTTTCTTTGTATCAACGAAACCTTTGGATTGTCTTCAATTGGATGGGGGAATCCAATTGATAGCCTCAACTCGTATCCTAGCTCGTCTGAGAGCTAGCTTCGCTTCAACCAATTCTTTCGTACCCTCAGCTCTACTCAAGTGAGCTTCGGCTATTTTAAGTGCCTGTTGAGCTTCTTCTGGATCAATGTCACTACCCAGTTCTGCATCATTTCCTAAAATAATGATCTCATTATTAACTATTCTCGCAAAACCACTCCACAGAACCGCCGTTAACCATTGGTCGTTGAGGAGGCGTATTCTCAAAGGACCCATATCTACAGCTGTGTTAATGGGGGCGTGGTTTGGTAATACACCAATTTGGCCACTATTAGTAGATAAAATGATTTCTTTCACTTCACAATCCCAAATAATTCGTTTAGGAGTCAGTACATAAAGATTTAATTTCATTTCTTCAATTTGCTCTCCTCTTCTAAGTTTATAGCTTTCGTGCTAGCTTCATCGATATTCCCCACCAAATAAAAAGCCTGTTCGGGTAGGCCGTCTAATTCTCCGGAAAGGATTAGTTGAAATCCCCTAATTGTTTCTGCAAGACCAACATACTTTCCTGGAGAACCGGTAAAAACTTCTGCCACAAAGAACGGTTGTGATAAGAACCGCTCTATTTTTCGTGCTCTTGCTACAGTTAAACGATCCTCCTCCGATAATTCATCCAACCCAAGAATTGCGATAATGTCCTGAAGTTCTTTGTAACGTTGTAAAGTTTCCTTAACTCTTTGCGCAGTTTCATAATGTTCGTTGCCAACGATCCGAGGCTGTAACATAGTTGAGGTTGAATCTAAAGGATCTACTGCGGGATAAATACCCTTGGAAGCTAATCCTCTGGAAAGTACGGTAGTAGCGTCCAAATGTGCAAATGTTGTGGCAGGAGCAGGGTCGGTCAAATCGTCCGCAGGTACATAAACTGCTTGGATCGAAGTTATGGATCCCTTTTTGGTAGAAGTAATTCTTTCTTGCAAAGAACCCATTTCTGTACTAAGGGTAGGTTGATAACCCACTGCAGAGGGCATTCTCCCTAATAAGGCGGATACTTCCGATCCTGCTTGAACAAAACGAAAGATATTATCGATGAATAAAAGCACGTCTTGCTTATTAACATCTCGGAAATATTCCGCCATAGTTAGGGCAGTTAAACCAACTCTCATACGAGCTCCCGGTGGTTCATTCATTTGGCCATAGACTAGAGCTACCTTGGATTCCTCAATATTTTTTTCATTAATTACTCCAGATTCCTTCATTTCCATATAAAGATCATTTCCTTCACGAGTCCGTTCCCCTACTCCGCCAAATACGGATACGCCTCCATGAGCTTTAGCAATGTTATTGATTAATTCCATGATGAGTACTGTTTTACCTACTCCTGCCCCCCCAAACAGTCCGATTTTTCCTCCACGTCGATAAGGAGCTAAAAGATCGACCACCTTAATACCTGTTTCAAAGATAGATAATTTCGTATCTAACTCGATAAAGGCAGGCGCAGATCTATGAATAGGGAATGTTGCACTAGTATCTACAGGACCCAAATTGTCAATAGGCTCCCCAAGAACGTTAAAAATTCGTCCGAGAGTAGCTCCACCGACTGGAACACTCAGAGGAGCTCCCGTGTCAATCACTTCCATTCCTCTCATCAATCCGTCTGTAGCACTCATAGCTACAGCTCTAACTCGATTATTTCCTAATAATTGTTGTACCTCACAAGTCACATTAATTTGCTTATCGGCAGTGTCTCGACTCTTGACTATCAAAGCGTTATAAATATAAGGCAACTTGCCCGGGGGAAAAGTGATATCCAGCACGGGTCCAATAATTTGATCAATACGCCCTACGCTTTTTTCTTCAATTGTGGAAACCCCGGGACGCGAAGTAGTAGGATTGGTTCTCATAATTATCACATAATTAAAAAAAAAAAGGAATTTGTCGAAATTTTTCTTTTTATTTTTGTTGAATAATGCCAAATCAAATCAAAAAAAATATCCAAAAATCCAAAAGTAAAAAGGAAATTAATTAGTTAATTCAATAACAAAGAAAAGGGGACTAGCACTTGATTTCGTTGCCCAAGCGAATCCCATTCAATCGTGTACTTATGGAATGAGTCCGCTGGAAAGTTCAATCAATCTTTTTTTTCATATAAATTTCGCCTTTTGTGAAGGATCTGTGCCTACTCTACTTTCCTATCTAGGACTTCGATATACAAAATATATACTACTGTGAAGCATAGATTGCTGTCAACATAGAATTTTCTTACTATTTAGGTATTTAGATTCAAAATATCAAAGGGGCCTATTAAGAAATTTGAAAATTTTAAAATAAGGATTAGGGATTGGTTTGGGTTGCGCTATATCTATCAAAGAATATACAATAATGATGGATTTGGTGAATCAAATCCACGGTTTAATAACGAACCGTCCTAACTTACCATAACAACAACTCACCATAACAACAACTCAATTCCTATCGAATTCCTATAGTGGAATTCCTATAGGATAGAACGTATACAGGATGCACCCATTATATATGAATGAAACATATTCATTAACTTAAGCATACTCCTTTTTTTATTTAATGAGTTTCTATTAATTGAATATCTTTTTTTTTTTTTAGATTTTTGCAAAGGTTTCGCCTAATCCATATCGAGTAGACCTTGTCGTTGTGAGAATTCTTAATTCATGAGTTGTAGGGAGGGACTTATGTCACCACAAACAGAAACTAAAGCAAGTGTTGGATTTAAAGCTGGTGTTAAGGATTATAAATTGACTTACTACACCCCGGAGTACGAAACCAAGGATACTGATATCTTGGCAGCATTCCGAGTAACTCCTCAGCCCGGGGTTCCGCCTGAAGAAGCAGGGGCTGCAGTAGCTGCGGAATCTTCTACTGGTACATGGACAACTGTTTGGACTGATGGACTTACCAGTCTTGATCGTTACAAAGGACGATGCTATCACATCGAGCCCGTTCCTGGGGAGGGAGATCAATATATCTGTTATGTAGCTTATCCATTAGACCTATTTGAAGAGGGTTCTGTTACTAATATGTTTACTTCCATTGTGGGTAACGTATTTGGTTTCAAAGCCTTACGCGCTCTACGTTTGGAGGATCTACGAATTCCCACTACTTATTCAAAAACTTTCCAAGGCCCGCCTCACGGTATCCAGGTTGAAAGGGATAAGTTGAACAAGTATGGTCGTCCTTTATTGGGATGTACTATTAAACCAAAATTGGGATTATCCGCAAAAAATTACGGTAGAGCGTGTTATGAGTGTCTACGTGGTGGACTTGATTTTACCAAAGATGATGAAAACGTAAACTCACAACCATTTATGCGCTGGAGAGACCGTTTTGTCTTTTGTGCCGAAGCAATTTATAAATCACAAGCCGAAACTGGTGAAATCAAGGGGCATTACTTGAATGCGACTGCAGGTACATGCGAAGAAATGATTAAGAGAGCTGTATTTGCAAGGGAATTAGGGGTTCCTATTGTAATGCATGACTACTTAACTGGAGGATTCACCGCCAATACTAGTTTGGCTCATTATTGCCGCGACAACGGCCTACTTCTTCACATTCACCGAGCAATGCATGCAGTTATTGATAGACAGAAAAATCATGGTATGCATTTCCGTGTATTAGCTAAAGCATTGCGTATGTCGGGGGGAGATCATATCCACGCCGGTACAGTAGTAGGTAAGTTAGAAGGGGAACGCGAAATAACTTTAGGTTTTGTTGATTTATTGCGTGATGATTTTATTGAAAAAGATCGTTCTCGCGGTATCTTTTTCACTCAGGACTGGGTATCCATGCCAGGTGTTATACCGGTGGCTTCAGGGGGTATTCATGTTTGGCATATGCCAGCTCTGACCGAAATCTTTGGAGACGATTCTGTATTACAATTTGGTGGAGGAACTTTAGGACATCCTTGGGGAAATGCACCTGGTGCAGCAGCTAATCGTGTGGCTTTAGAAGCCTGTGTACAAGCTCGTAACGAAGGGCGCGATCTTGCTCGTGAAGGTAATGAAATTATCAAAGCAGCTTGCAAATGGAGTCCTGAACTAGCCGCAGCTTGTGAAGTATGGAAGGCGATCAAATTTGAGTTCGCGCCGGTGGATACCATAGATTAAGTAGATAAAACTGGATATAAAGAAAAGAAGGTCTAAATAAAATAAAAAAGAAGCAAAATAGAAAGAGAAAAAATAAGTTACGAAATGCAGTAATTCTTCTTTATTAATTGATTGCAATTAAATTCGGCTCAATCTTTTTTTAGAAAAAAAAAGATTGAGCCGAATTTAAATGGATCTTGATACGATCATGAGACTTGACAAATCGAGATTCTTCTATTCTATTCTATATATCTAGAATATAGAAAGGTATAATACAATAAACAAATAGAAAGAAAAATATAGTATTATCGTACGATAATGGAATCAAATACGCAGTATTTACAGAAAAGAGTCTTCGTTTATTGGGAAAGAATCAATATACTTTTAATGTCGAATCGGGATTCACTAAGACAGAAATAAAGCATTGGGTCGAACTCTTCTTTGGTGTTAAGGTAGTAGCTGTGAATAGCCATCGACTACCCGGAAAGGGTAGAAGAATGCGACCTATTCTGAGACATACAATGCATTACAGACGTATGATCATTACCTTCAACTGGGTATTCTATTCCACTTCTACTTTTTAAAATGAAAGGGTATTCTGAAAGAGGTATTTCTTTTATTTTTACAATAGCTTTTTTTTGAATCCAATTTCAAGTTCGATTAGAAGGATAGAAAGGCGATGAGAATGGGAAAAGAAAAATCAAATATTTTTCATTAGTGCCCCTTTTTTGCTATTTTCTTATTCTCCATTCCATTCATTTTTTTTTTAATACTTTAGAATACTAAAGTATTAAAAAAAAAAAAATAGTATTCTATAAAAAATCTTTATTTTGTAAACTAAAAAATAGAATAGTCAATATTCCTTATAATAGATATACTTAATTATATCATAAGAATCTTAAGATATATTTCGAATAGATAGAAATAGTAAATTTAGATAGAAATAGTAAATTTGAATTGAGACACATATTCTATGACAGATTTTAACTTACCCTCTATTTTCGTGCCTTTAGTAGGCTTAGTATTTCCGGCAATTGCAATGGCTTCCTTATTTCTTTATGTGCAGAAAAATAAGATTGTCTAGAAACGACGGGGCAAAATTTTATTAATGTATTTCCAGGATCATAATACAGATATTTTTTTGTGTAAGTAATATAATATGATGGGGTATGTAGCTCTTTCTACACACAAATGAAAAACATCTATGGATGCAGATATAGGCTACGAGCATAAATGCATGCATATGCGTAGCCGAGTATAGCGAGTTTTTTTTTTTTTTAAGTGGATCCGAAATTTTTTTTGAATAGAAAGTCAATGTATCTAACCAATTATTTCACAGGAGTACTAGGTACTGAGGGCTATTTCAGAATCAAAAAAAGTAAAGTCAAAATCATTTAGCTTATTCTCTCAATTTCAATTGACCGCTACTGGATTTAGTATATCTAATATGAATTGGCGATCAGAACACATATGGATAGAACTTCTAAAAGGTTCTCGAAAAAGAGGTAATTTTTTCTGGGCCTGTATTCTTTTTCTAGGTTCATTAGGATTCTTAGCGGTTGGGGCTTCCAGTTATCTTGGTAAGAATATGATATCTGTACTTCCATCTCAACAAATTCTTTTTTTTCCACAGGGGGTCGTGATGTCTTTCTACGGAATCGCGGGCCTATTCATTAGCTCCTATTTGTGGTGCACTATTTTGTGGAATGTAGGCAGTGGTTATGACCGATTTGATAGAAAAGAGGGAATAGTGTGCATTTTTCGTTGGGGATTCCCTGGAATAAAACGTCGCATCTTCCTTCGATTCCTTGTGCGGGATATCCAATCAATTAGAATTCAGGTTAAAGAGGGTCTTTATCCTCGTCGTATCCTTTATATGGAAATCCGGGGCCAGGGGGTCATTCCCTTGACTCGTACTGATGAGAAGTTTTTTACTCCACGAGAAATTGAACAAAAAGCTGCCGAATTGGCCTATTTCTTGCGCGTACCAATTGAAGTATTTTGAGTACCAATTGCCTTGCAATTGTAAGGGGATTTTTAGTATTTATCTATTTCGAGTATTTATCTAAAGGAAGGAACAAACGAGGATAAGAGAAAATTTCTTTTATTTGAATTTGTTTTGTCCAAGTGAGATATATGGCATAATATTCTTCCATTTTTATATAAAAGGCCTTTTTTTTATTTCTCTATTCCACTCCATTTAGATCTAAGAAAGAACCCAATACAATGAAATTCCACTAGTACTAGTATACAAAAAGAGAAATAGATACAAACACAAGGTCTCATACCTTGTTATAGAATTTTTGCTTCAAAGAAAAGAAATATCATATATATTCAGCGAATGAAATAGAGTCGGCGAATGAAGCGGATTCATTAACAACTCAATTTACAGATCAAAAATGAAAAAAAAGAAAGCATTGCCTTCTTTCCTATATCTTGTATTTATCGTACTTTTGCCCTGGGGAGTCTCTTTCTCTTTTAACAAATGTCTGGAACTTTGGATTAAGAATTGGTGGAATACCGGGCAATCCGAAACTTTCTTAACTGATATTCAAGAGAAAAGGATTCTAGAAGGATTCATAGAATTAGAAGAAGTTTTTCTCTTGGACGAAATGATAAAAGAGAAACCGAAGACACATGTACAAAAACTTCCTATAGGAATACACAGGGAAATAATACAATTGGCCAAAATAGATAATGAGCACCATCTTCATATCATTTTGCATTTCTCAACAAATATAATCTGTTTGGTTATTCTAAGTGGTTCTTTTTTTCTGGGTAAAGAAGAACTTGTCATTTTGAATTCTTGGGCTCAGGAATTTTTCTATAACTTAAATGACTCAATAAAAGCTTTTTTTATTCTTTTAGTTACTGATTTTTTTGTTGGATTTCACTCCACCCGCGGTTGGGAACTACTAATTCGTTGGGTCTACAACAATCTTGGATGGGCTCCTAACGAGCTAATTTTCACTATTTTTGTTTGTAGTTTTCCTGTTATTCTAGACACGTGTTTAAAATTTTGGGTCTTTTTTTGTTTAAACCGTCTATCTCCTTCACTTGTAGTCATTTATCATTCAATTAGTGAAGCATAAACTCACTCGTTGGATTTCCTAATATTAATCAAATTAGCATATTTCTTCCTTTAGAAAGAAAGCCCTTTTCCTTTTTAGCAAAATTCTTTCTATTTCTACCTGCTTAAGGTATTCATCATTTCATTCCAGTACAACTGTTGCAATAGAATGACAACAGACTCGTGTATAGGGAACTAGATTAGTTTAGCTACCTATCCAATTTATTGTAGAAATTCCGGGATCCGCGATTGGACATGGAAAATAGAAATACTTTTTCTTGGTTAAAGGAACAGATGATTCGATCGATTTCTGTATCGATCATGATATACGTAATAACTCGCGCATCTATTTCAAATGCATATCCCATTTTTGCGCAGCAGGGTTATGAAAACCCGCGGGAAGCAACTGGACGAATTGTATGTGCCAATTGCCATTTAGCTAATAAGCCCGTAGATATTGAAGTTCCCCAAGCAGTGCTTCCTGATACTGTATTTGAAGCAGTTCTTCGAATCCCTTATGATATGCAGCTGAAACAAGTTCTTGCTAATGGGAAAAAGGGAGGGTTGAATGTGGGTGCTGTTCTTATTTTGCCCGAGGGATTCGAATTAGCGCCGCCCGACCGTATTTCTCCTGAGTTGAAAGAAAAGATAGGAAATCTCTCTTTTCAGAATTATAGTCCCAATAAAAAAAATATTCTTGTGATAGGCCCTGTTCCCGGTAAGAAATATAGTGAAATTGTCTTTCCCATTCTTTCCCCCGATCCCGCTACGAAAAAAGACGTTCATTTCTTAAAATATCCCATATATGTAGGGGGAAACCGAGGAAGGGGACAGATCTATCCTGATGGTAGCAAGAGTAACAATACGGTCTATAATGCTACGTCAACGGGTATAGTAAAAAAAATACTACGTAAAGAAAAGGGGGGATATGAAATATCCATAGTCGATGCGTCGGATGGACGCCAAGTTATTGATATTATACCTCCCGGGCCAGAACTTCTTGTTTCAGAGGGGGAATCGATCAAGCTTGATCAACCGTTAACAAGCAATCCTAATGTAGGAGGGTTTGGTCAGGGGGATGCAGAAATAGTGCTTCAGGATCCATTGCGCGTCCAAGGGCTTTTGTTCTTCTTCGCATCTGTTATTTTGGCACAAGTTTTTTTGGTTCTCAAAAAGAAACAGTTTGAAAAGGTTCAACTGTACGAAATGAATTTCTAGATCCTGGGATTTCTTACCATCAAGTTAAAACTCGATTTTTGGAATTCCTTATTTCTATCTCATGCAAAAAAAGAGGATCCAAGGCAGAGACGAGAACAATAAAAGGAACAAGTCTTTTTAGGGGGAATTGCGCGTCTTCTTAATCCTTTATTGGGCACAAGAAAAAGGCAAAAAAGCCTTTTTCTTGTGTCGATTCTTCTTGTATCGAAGTCAATTCTTCTTGTATCGAAGTCAATTCTTCTTGTATCCAAGTAAGAATCATTTTTCTTCTTATTTGTTTTGTCAAAGATTACTATTTATTCTTTATTCGGGTCTGTCTTTTGGACTTCCTTTGCTTAGGTTCGGCGCGCGGTAGTGGACAAACGGAGGGAAAGAAAGTATGGCGGGGGACAAATTTCTTATGAACAAATAGAATTGCTTGACTTTTTCAATTAAGTTCAACTTCGAACTTACAGAAATTTTGTAAAAAAAATGTATACCTCCCATGGAAGGGCGGTTTTGATTTTTAGGCTAGTTGAGTAGTTTTTATTAAGGTTTTATTAGTTTATTACTCTAAACTAAATCAATGATTTGCAGGATACTTCCTTCATGGAATAAAATAAAAT